ACTGGAAGAAGACTCACCCCTTTTCTCTATGATCCTGACCAACTATCCTAGCCATAGTTCTATTAACCCGGATGATTTTACAAGTAAACCAGACCTTACACGAGTGCTACCAATCGTGGAAGAACGAGCCTCACTGCACTAAGTCGCGAAGCCTGACGTTCGGGACGAACTGAACTCTTTTTCTTGACTTTTGAAAAGATGAGATTTCTCATAGAGAGATTGTCGAGAACGCCTCTGGGCCATAGTGACATATTGGAATCTAAGGTTCCAATTCAGCACAGGAAGGCGGCAATAGAGAGATCGAGGTAAGTGCGAGTTGCAGGCCAACCCCCCCTGGGGGACCGTCCTAGGGACAGGATCCCAGGTACCCAGATACTAGTATGGTATGGACAACCTCACTCCAGTAGCTGTCGTAGTTGAGGACATAGCTACGAGAGAAGAGCAAGAGGACCTTGCCAATGTCTTGACCTTCATCAAGCTGAGGCGCAAGTCAAATCCGAATAAGCTGTGAATTGGCTTTCTCTCTTGATCTACGATATTGGACTTTCGGGAGTTTGACACAGCCTTTAGAGGGGCATGACAGCAGATAGGGACTACCCGCATGGATGAGTTATAACATTATTCACCCGAATCCCCGCAATCAAGTCAGCCAGGTCGGGGTCATTTCCTACCTAGCCGAGTCAGGGAAAGGGGAATCCTAAGCCCATTATCTCCTCATCTTACTCAGTTTAGGGTTCGTCCCTTAGCTGTTTCTTGTTTCCTCCTTAACCTTGATAGTGTGGTGACCATTATTGCGTATTTCGGTTTCGTTTGGCTTGGGTTAAATGATATCATGGTAGACGGTCTTTTAGATCAAAAGTGCGTTCTTAACGAGAGGAATCAATGCAGGGAAGGGAGAATGACAAGGGCCCTTTGCTTTCTTGCCCTCACTTCACTTCAACTCCTGCACATGTGCTTAGTCAGTCATTTTGATGATGGTAGAAGGCTTTCTCACACATGCTTTGAGACGCGTGGGCCGATCGTGAAATTCGCACAATGTCGATGGCTGAAAATGAAAGAAGGGATCGCTCTTTTCCAGGACCCGTCCTTGACGGTAGTTTTGGTTCCGAAATGGATGGTGAAGGCGCAAGACGTACCTTCTTGTGGGAATTTCCAATCCCTGCCTTTGCCTGGTCTAGATCTAAAAGAGTCAGACTTAGACTAATAAGAAGCCGCTAGAAGAGGAAGGAGTAATACGCTTCATTCCCCTAAGGGCCTTCTTCGTTCCGAACGAAGAACGTAATTAATAATACGCCCAAGAACGCTTAGACTCAACAATACTGATTACTTACCACTCAGCTCTTCCACCTTGCTTTCCTGATTCCGATTAGATAGTTGATGAGAGCTTCTGTGATCCCCGATTCCATTACCGTCTTCTCTAGTGGGACTTCGTCTCAGTCAGAAGGGATAGGTCGAATCTAAGGGAATAAAATCCCTCAACTTGCTCTTTTGGTTGCTTCTTTAATAAGAAAGTCAGACATCAAGATCAAGCTTGGATTTCCCGTTGCTTTCTTTGATGATTTCAGGGCAATTCAAGTATCTGTATACTCTATCGCATACGTACTGGGGCATTCACCTCTCCCTACCCCAAAACCTGAAGTGGTCGAGTGGAATTGAATTCTGCCCCCGGCTAGCCTAGATAGTGGTCCCTTTGATCGCTAATCCAGTCTCTACTGGTCTGGCTACTAAAGAAATAGTGTAGATAGTGGCGTTTTGCTCCAAAACCTAGACGGGGAAGCTGCTCCGCTCCTGTGGCTGTCCTTCATAGTCAATCAATTCAGCCGAAAAGACTGACCTCAAGAAAGAATGTTCGAAAAAAGACAGCATACAGGGTATGGTAGACTTCTTCCCCAACTCTCCCTCTTGGGCAAAAAGCTATCCTGAGTGAAGTAGCCTATTTTTGCGGGTATGGGATACGAAGGCTTAAGAGTTATCGCTTTTCTTTCCTCAGAGACCTTATCTTTTTCAATCTGTAGGGAGGGCCTTGGGCTTGGGGTTGGATTCTCGGCTTCTTGCAAACAGGTTTGAAATCCTTTGAAACCCGGAATTTCTTTAAGACTTGCATTCGAGCAAAGGCAAAAAGTCAGAAGTCCCACAATAGACAAGAGCGCATTCGATCGTATATTCATAGTTGGCATCAGTGTCTTAAAAAGAAAAGGCTCGAGAAGGAAGAAAAACCAATTGTCTTCTTCAGAACCGCGGACACTCCGTTCCGGCCTAACACTGGAGCAATCAGCTTACAAGGGAGACCCTGCTTAACCTACTTCGGGCCAATCCCAAGGAGCATGATGTTTAACATGGGTATGACTTTACGTATCTCACAGGGCTAAAAGAAGGAAAGGGCATCCCTTTGCCCATCCAACCGTACATGAGGCTAAGGCTTGACCTTACAGCCCATCCCATAACCCGCTTTCCTCCACTGCCTTCAGAGAGAGGGTTGTCATTCACTGTCCACATTGGGTGCCTCGCCCTCAACCGGAAATCGGGTTTCAAAAAACCCCAGGGGTTCAAAACCATTAAACCCCGCCTGCTGTTGTTGGTAGTGCACTCTCCTCGGATGGTATTTCAACGGATAATGCGGATAGAGTGGATGGACGCCTAGCCGAAGAATCCACGGACACCTATGCTACCTGCCTTTACGGAAGAGGTGAGGCTCCAAATCCTTAGAAATCAGTCTTTCATTCCCGGATCTCCGAACATTACACCTTGTAGAACTTTAGTAAGTAAGGGAACCTCTGATAGCCCCAGTTAAAGATACTGCTCAACCTTGACTGGACTGCCATAACAATTGATGGGTAGGAGCCTACTCTAACTAAACTAAGAGCAGCTTCTCCTACACCGGAACCTGGTTCCGATGCTTGCTAGGACCAGGAGATGAGAGATTTGAGAAGGGCTTTTCACACCTCAGAAAGCAGATAAAGCTAGCTCATTCGAACCTGCAAATAAGGTAGTGATGCCTCTTAACCAAAAGAGGGGGCCCTACTAAAAATAAAAAGCCCTCCATCTATCGATTCTTGAGATGCATGAGGGATTTTGGTCAGCAGTTTCCCCCGGCAGAGCTTGGCTCTGAAATGGGGCAAATCATCGGAATTTCATAGTCGAGAGATGGCGACGCCAGCAGATAGATTCCCGGGGAGGAGAAAGAGCTAGAACAAGGATTTCCTGGGTATCTAAATAACCGATCTTGTTCTTCAGGGAGTTGAACCAGTCTCTATAGTAGTAGTGGTTTCTCAACCATCAGAAAAAGAATCTACCTCCGAATTCCCAGATTCTTAGTCGAATGAGTGAGTTCTCCGCTTTGTTTCGATGAGCACTCGACTTCTGCTTATAGGAGCATGGAGTGGGGGACATTAAACCAGAGTTATCCCCTGATCTTTCTCTATTCCATCAAGGAAGCCCACCGAAAAGCAGGTCTTAGTTCTCAACTTCTCTTTCTAGATTCAGAGTCCCGAACCCGACAAAGTCAAAGAAAGAGGACAAGCAGTTACAACTATGACTGACAAGGAGCGTGAAGGCAGAGGGCTTCTCTTCATTTGTGCCTGCCTTCCTTTCATAGAAAGAGAATGGGATCCCTACCAGCCATAGTTGTCGTTGTCACTGATGGAAAACAATCAATGCTGTTCCCCCCTCATCAATGAGAGAAGGTGATCCCTCTCAATCGACGGTTCTGGCTACAGACTTTTCTCAATCAGCAATGCTATTGATCAACCCCCTTTCTCTGCATTCCAGTTGCAGTCTCCCCTTTTCCTTTATTTGTCTCTCTGTTGGACCGAGTGCTTTCCCTAAGAGAATATTCTAATTCCCAGTAATAGAATGGGAGACCTTTCTTTCCACTCCTCTATCTAATGCTTTTACTTCGAGTGCTGGGACTGCCCCATCCCTTTAAGCTCCTTGCCTGGCTGACTACGAACTGCCTTCTTCCTGACCGACCCTTGCATGCGTGGAAGCTTAAACAGGGCTTTCAGGCAGAAAGTACAGAACTTGATGGCTGGAAAAGGGAAGTGCTTCCCCGATTCAATTAAAGAAGGAATCTCATCTCTCTTCCAATAGAACAGGAAGTATCAAGTCAGTAGCTTGTCCTTCTCGTGCTCTTCCAATCGCATGAGATGCAGCAACCCATTACGTTCAATCAGCCCCTGGCTTCTGTTGAATGAATAGAGGGTTCAGGTGAAGCAGGGGAGTCTATTGCTCTCTTTCCGTCTGATAGCTGTGACAAAGAGAGATGGTCAAATAGCGTATATTTATGAAGGTAGAAGACGCTAAGCCAATATTCCTTTTTTTTTCTTTTCTTTGTCTCGAGAGGGAGAGAAGAAAGATATGACTGACAGCCAAAGCTTCATGCTCACTTATTCACTAGATTCCAAAGCATGCCAAACCTAAATGCCATTAGCTGAATGCGTACTTCATGCCAAGCAAGCTTTCATTTAGTGAACGCTTTCAAGCCCAGTTTAAGATTTCCGAGCATTGCGCTTAGTCAGTCCAGCTTGCAGCTGATTCAGCGACTTTGCCTTCCTACTAAAAAAAAATAAAGAACTCCATCCTTTGGATGAGAAGATCTTCACTTTCATTATGATATGCTAAAAAGAAAAGTCTAGGTAATAGAGCTGGAAAAGAATGCTAGCTATCCTACCTACTCGCTTTCTGGATCTCTCTGGCTTTTGCCTTACCTTCTATTATATTAGTAAAGGGCGAATGAGGGGCGTGTGCAATAGTTTTCTTTCTTTCTCTCGCTCGATCGCTTCAATGCCTATAATTTGAGAGATAACAGAAAAGCCTTCTCTCGAATTCGAGGATGTGACACAAATAATGACTCTCTTCGCCGGGATGTCAGCAGGTTAGGCAGCTGTAAGGCCTTTGGAAGCAAGTCCGTTTAACAAGGGAAGTCAAGGGCTTTTCTTTCTTTATCTGATCGTTTTCTTGCCGTATGAAGTCAGAAGCTACTATAGTAGCAAGCGTAAGCGCAGGAAGAGAATTGGTGTAACTATTTAAAGAAAGAATATAGCTGGGAAGACTGGAAGGAGGATTGTTAAGGCTTAGCATAGACCTAAGGAAAGAAAGATAACTCCATAGCCCCATATCAAGTATTGCACTTCCTCTAATGTAGACTGGTACCGTTCGTGAGTCAGGTTACGCAGTAGCTCAACCAACGGGCTTAATATCAATGGTTTCACTGAGGGACATAGAAGACATGGAACAACATCGAAATAGTCAGTCTCGAGCTGCTCTTACATGCTCTTGTCCGTTCCTCTACCTAGGGTCGAGATTGAATTGGTGTTCAGTGTCGCCGGAAAGGTACAATAGAAGAATGGTAATGTCATCATGAAGTTAGTGGATCGAGAAAGCAAGGACCTATAGAGCTTAGCCATGAGTAGATCGAAAGGTCTTGCGAAGCCGGTAATCATTGTCCAAGATCCCTCTTGACTGTTCAAGAAGGTCTTTCTTTCTTCCGTTGTGTGAGATCAGATTACGAAGCCCTGGGCTTTTATGAAAGCCGGTAACCATAACCATCGGTTAACCCGTTAGAGTTTCCTCTGGAGTCGTGTTATTGGCCGATGTCGCCACCAAGAAAAGAAATAGGACACAACCCTTTCGCTTTCGGCTGGTAAAGGATCAGATCTCACGAGCATGGTTCACTCGTTCCGCCTTCCCCCTGTAAAAGCAACTAAGGAACTTCAATCGTTGAGATCGGTGAGATGAAAGAAGGTAGGCGCCCTCTATATTGGAGGTGGATTCTAGCTAAATATCGAAAACGAAGAGGTAAGGGATTGAGCGCAGATGCTTTCTCGGATTGATGCCGAGACTAATAGGAGTGTAAAACAGCTCTTCCTTCTCCCTGAGGGATGGGGAACTTCCCGAAACTGAATCACCTTAAATGCTTTCAATCTTACGATTCTTCTAGCTGAGATCGGGGGGTCTATCTTTCTCTACTGACCGGTCAAGCTCTAAAGATCTAGCCCATACCTTCTTTTGTTCTCTGATGCTGAAGCTTACTTGAAATTCGTTCCTCAGTGACTTAAGTCTATATCCATCCTTTGCTACTGCAAAGCGGGGAAAGAGACTTCTCTGACAGCCTCTTCCTGCACTCCCAAGTCCTTTACGCTCTATGCGGGATAAGGTCTCTTATCTAAAATGTTCTATCAGAGGTCGATCAAAGGCTGTAAAACCATAGTTTAGGGTGATTCCTGTTCTGATCGTTATATTCTATTAGCTTCAATCTAGACCATGCCTTCTTTTGTTTAAACCCCTTTCTAGGGTACTTAGCTGAAGCCGAGGCAAGAAGAATGAAAGATTACTTTTGAGCGGAAAAGTCTTAAAAGAGAAAAGGGCTAAGCATGAAATGCTAAATCGAATATGACATGACAACGTAGCAGTAGGTTTCCAAGGGTGTAGTGAATGATGTCTGATCTTGGTCTTCTTTAGCGAGCAACATCTGGTTATATCCGGATCAAGCGTCCATGAATGATAACATCTCGTGGCCAGCGGTGTGATCCACGAAGATATCAAAGTGTGGCATTTTGGGCAAGCGGTCTGGGGAATCCATGCAAACACAAACTTGTCCATTCTTCTCTTCTTATTCACCGGTGACTCATTCATTGGTTACTGGGTAGCTGCTACTGGTGGCATCCGAAATGGACTCGGATGCGCGGCTGCATGCGATAGGTGGAAAGAAAGGTTTGAACCCTTACTTGCCTCTACCACCTCTTGCAAAACAACGTCGCTACCCCTACCTCCGCTTTACGCGCTACTTAACTTTATCGAACCCCACTCTCAAAGGTCTTGCCAACGCGCCCACCTTTAGCCCTGATTATGACCTCATTCTAGCTCTTCTACCGCGCCGTTCGCGCCATAAAACAAACAAAGCTTCACGCACGCCACCCCCTTTCGCATAGCAAGAGGACGGTCTTCTTAGAGTGATTATCTCTCCTGTTCGCTCTATGTGTTCCATGAAATTGAAATACATTTTGACCAGAGGGTCAGAGCAACGGACCGAGGTTGACTTGATCCCCGCCCACTCTCTTCACACAGGCGTAGAGACTGATCAAGTCACTGTCCCACAGACAGCATCTGGCCTGATCGGTTCGCAGGGATCAAACTCACGTCACGCTATGTCTTGGGCATTTCAGTCTTTTTTCAGATTGCAGAAATCGCGTGTGCCAGTAAGGGTAAAAAAGCGAAAACGAAGGGTAAATAAAGCGCGGTGCTTTAGTTTCCGGTTTGGGGTCCGTTAATCAGTAACTGGTAGAGGTGTTATATCATCAACCGCTTCTGGTGATCTTATCCGCTCTTAGTACTTACTTAATGGTACGAATGGGATAGATGGGGATTGATCGACATCTGATATTCATTTTTACAAGAATGCCACATCTGACTCATTAGGAACGGTTGAGAATCCTGTTTTTGCCATATCTGTTGTTCCCGTATCGGGTGTTACAAGTAACCCGTGCTTGTCTCTTTCCAGTGCACTAAGGCTAATTATTGAAAGCAGGGGGAAGAGGAGGTAGCGTTGTCTATACTATAGAATTATTGCTAGCAGTGAGAATCTCCTTTCCTTTTCCTTTGCAGTGAATCTGATTGAAGGAAGGCTGGAGGTATAGGGTTAGAATCCGACTAATTGAAGGCTAAGAAGAGCAGCCAAAGGCACAAGGCTTGAAGACCACTCTTGCACAGAGCCTCTTACTCGCCAAGTGGATAGGCAGCAAGCACAACTGGATCTCCTCATCTACGATGCCTCGTTCATCAGCCAGCACCTTCAACAGCCAAGTCTTATCTTCGTCTCAGAACTCAAGCCCCTTCCCTTTACTCCATAGGGCCTTCTCCTATTCCCCTGAAGCCTATCTACTTTGGCTAATAATCTTCTATCTCTGGTCATTGGTCCAAGCCCGGTTTGTCATCGCTGTTTGGTATTCGGGAACGCCACCCGCCTGGATTATGATATAAGATCGCTTCCAATTTAAGACGTGTGGCTGAGGGCAGGTGATCGACCCGGATTCGCTGATCTTATTCCGCAACTCGGGATTGGGTCCCTTGATTTGATGGAATCATCTGCACGACCTTTCATATTTTGTAAGATGAGATAATCATACTCGTGTTGGATCAGCAGGTATCTACTATGCCTTTCCCCTTTGGATTGTAAAATTGGGATCTTCAAGTCTACTCGTTCAGTTTTCTAGATGACTCGTTAAATTCCGTAGGAAGAACTTGGAGGGATGACCGTCGTCAATAGTGAACCCACCTGTGTAGCCACACTACTCAATGTGGTGGTTAATGCTATACTCGCAGGGAACAGGAGAGAAGCAAGCCTATTTAGGGAAGCACATGCCATCATATACAGAAGTGAAGTGGAAGAGATTGATGATTACATTGCCTGGCCCGCAACACTCATTTAATATCCACAATCAATCAAGAAATTACATAGATAAGAAGAGAAATCCTTCAGTACGCTAATCTTGACAGTTTCCATTTTCGATTGAGAAAGCGGCGGGCCCAGTGAGCTCTCCAATAGTGCACCGAAAGGGGGCCGGAGAGACGGTCAACCTGAGATCGGCTAAGATCGAATGGAACTGTCTTTGATTGGATGGAAAGAGATATATAGACAGTGTGCAGTGATTTCATTGTAGTCAGTCTTTACTTAAAAATGTCCCAGGAATGCCTTTCGACTCCCATGCCTTTCTTAGTTGGTAAACCCAACCGGCGATTTCCGTCTTCCTGAATTGGGAGAGCTAGCAATAAAAAGAAAGTCTCTTCTTATGGGAGCAGAGCAGTCAAATAATGAACCAAAGCAAATGATTGTTATTGTTCTAAAGCTAATGAAATTACTCACCATTGCTCCTTGTGATGCAGCGGAACCATGGCAATTAGGATTTCAAGACGCAGCAACACCTATGATGCAAGGAATAATAGACTTACATCACGATATCTTTTTCTTCCTCATTCTTATTTTGGTTTTCGTATCACGGATCTTGGTTCGCGCTTTATGGCATTTCCACTATCAAAAAAATCCAATCCCGCAAAGGATTGTTCATGGAACTACTATCGAGATTCTTCGGACCTGTATGTTTTTAGTACTTCATTTTGCATCACTCCTCCTAAGTTTGACCTCGCTTAGCGGTGAACCAGTCATCTCTTTTTGCGCGGGTGAGGTACCTGGCGAGGGGGGGGAGTCGGAGCGTTCTTCGATCCCCATTTTGAGGGCTCCGAGCCCGGGGGGAGCGATCGAAGTCTTTGAAATTCCGGAAAGCCCGGCTTCGGTCTCTCCGCCTCCGCAAGACCTAAATCCCTCAATCGAGGAGGGGGACGGGGTGGAAGTAGGTCGCACCACTCTCCCTTTGGAGACCGAAGGGCCCCCGTACCGCGGAAAAGATCCCGCGGTGAAACCCACGGGGTACGTTCCTCCTGGTGAAGGTGAACAAATTCTTTTTGAGGAGTATAGCAAAAAGGTTGTTAGGGACTTTCGTTCCCTTTATGAGGATGCTTTTGGGAAACCCGTCCCCAGTTATCCTCGCTGTAGAGCGGCCATCTCTCAGCGAGCTTCCTGCTTTTTAACCCTACTAGACCTACATAGGGGACTTGTTGAAAGGGGGCCAGATGGCCAAGGGGGAAGGGAGAACCCCGTTTTTCGGGACCTACTACAGGTAGTCCAGGAAACCAAAAGCGACCCTCATTAAGCCAAGTCCTAGTTAGGTTTGAAGAGGTGGATATACCCGGCGTGGCGCTGCTGGATGCTTCTGATCAATAGGAAGAGGAGGAAAAAAAAAAAGCTTATGATGAGCATCTATTTGAGTCGATCATTTCCAAGATCTAATTCAAGTTTATTCTTATGTAGTGGAAAGGCCTTACAATCTGAAGTTTTACGCTTAAGGGAAGAAATGTTCTTGGTGGATGCAGGACCTGGGACCCCCAGAATTTGTATGCAAGATGAGCCTACAGGAGTGCCAATCAACCGAGCCACCAGGTTTGAGAA